CCGTTTGACTGCTGCTCGGGGATGTAGTTGTAGATACGTTAGTCTTAGTGGGTCGTTGGCTCCACCTGTTATCTCCTTCTACGACATGCTGTTGTCGTCGCCATATTCCATATGTCACTTAGTCATCTCTGCCTCGCTGCGGGTCAGCACCTCCGAAAGAAACGGAGGACTTCATTCAGTGACTCCGCGATCGCCCTCTGAACGATCAGAATAAGGTAAAGCTTGAAGATAAGTTTTGTACTCTATTAATTTCTCAGTCCCTCTAGTCGGGTGGGCGCCGGCCGGTCTTTCGGCCAGATCCCCCTAAAAACCGTACGTGCGGGTCTCCCCGCATGCGGCTCACGCCATTCGAGGTGGCCCAGCCCAGCATTCATTCGCAAATCCTGTAGTGAAATTGAGACTGCTCGACCTGACCTCGGAAGCAAATTCGCGTGTAGGCAGCGCTGTCTGTCGTACCGTTGACTCTATCTATTCATTGATCCCCCGCTTACTTTAAAGCTCGCTCCCTCTTTTTCCAAGAATTCATGAGCTCGGAAAAAGCCTTCCATTTCCGTCAAATGACCCGGCCTCCCCTGGCTCTTCCACCGTCCGGGCTCCCTTTCCTCCCTATGCTATGCTCCCCCGGCGCAGGCCTACCACACTTCGCGCCTGCGGCGTTTTCGCCAGACGGTCTTTGCCAGTAGTGCCATCCTCCCCGCTGGCTGTATGGGCGGGTTGTCCCTCGCTGCTGCGTTCTGTTAGGCTATGGATTAAAGGAACAAATGTAGTTGAATGGGACAGCAGGCGGGTTACACGTTCCACTGTGCCGAGATGTGAGGTGCAGGTGGTGATGATCACCCCGGGGTATGCGCTAGCGCCCTTGACGGGCACTCCAGGACCCGCCAACGCTCGTGAAAACCCGGGTCGGTCGGTCCTCCATTCATCCGACCGGAGGTGTGGATAACGAGGCCACCTTCACAACCTTCTCCCTTCTGTCCCTATTAAGTAGTAAGGTAGGGCGGTTCGCTTGAGTTGCTCAACCGCCCCGCCTTTTGCCCGGTGCTCATGACGCGCTACGGAACCTCCACCGTGCCGGGGGACCAAGCAGGGCATAGCTAGCGGCATAGGAGCCGACTCGGCGTCAGCGGCTTCGTGCCGCACTGGAGTGATCCAATATGTGGTTCCGCACGTTCCACCACTTCTCCGTTCATTTCCAATACTGATCGTGAAACACCATGAGCAGCAGGATGTTGAGGTCCGGAATTCGAAGTGAAATTTTTGATTTTTTTGTTTTTTATATTTGAATGTATCGAGGTCGTCATGGGAAAGAAAGGCAGAAATAAGAAAGAGATTATTCCCTTAGAGCTTGTCCAGTACCACCACAGAAATTCATCTCCTTCGCCCGCACGCGATAGCTCTACCTGGCGCTGGCGTGCCGCCTTGCATGCAAGCAAAGCGCTATTGGCGGCAATAAATAGCTCACTGAGCGATGATTGATGCAGTCAGTGCCCTCGATTGTTCCAGAGAGAAGGATCATGGCGCCCCAGAACCGTGACATCCAGCAGCAGCATCTCCTTGCTGCGTGCGAGAGACTGACTTCTATGCCAGCCGTTATTCCCGGCTCTGTTATGAAAGAAAGCGGCAGCTAAAGCAAATCTAAAGCTTAGTTGCTTTTTGCTTCTGATTCTTAGCCAACCAACCACTTGCAAGCAACCGGTTAGCTGTTGCGCTTTCAAAGTAGAAGAGTGGTCTCTTAGAAGTGGTAGTGTAAGAAGCGCGCTATCCTCTTTGTCTTGAAAGAAAGTGAGTAAGCGTAGCGAAGCGTATACGTTAGGTAAGTAAGCGGCGTAATAAGCCGGCCTTTTAAGAAAGAAAGTCCCGGAACTAGAAAGAAAAAAAAAGTAATCGGACGAAACGAATAGAACATATGATTTTTTGAAGTGGCTGGCGTGGCGAGAAAAAGAAGTGGTTGGTCCCATGCACCATGCCTGCCGCCTGCTCTTGTCATGCAGGCTCCCCACGCTAAATAACATGGGGGCTGTTTGCCTATAGCAAAGATGGGGAACACCTGCTCGCTGACCCCTCTCTTCCTATGGACGACCAAAAGCAGGGTGCTCCCTATTACTCATCTATAGGGCGTATAAGACTGGATTTGCGGCAGTCAAGGTCTGTATAAGCGAAAAAATGGGCGCCCTTGTACCTGTTCTAGTTCTTGCAGGGCTCCTGTTCCATCTAAGCGGGAGCAGGGTTCGACTGAAGGAAGGGCAACCGTTCAGAATGCAAGGCGTGTGTGGAAGCGAGCAGGCAGGAATGAAGGCTGCGAACGATACACTTAATTTACCACCTGGTGTAGTGGTGCTTCGACCACATAAATCAGGAATATAGAAAGCGAAAATCGATGAAAAATAGTTATATATATAGTGAAATATATGAGGAAGCCTGACGGAACTACACCTATAAAGAAGCTTGTTCTTTGAACCGTATCTTGCTGCCTTGGAACTTTATTCACGTAAGTGGAAGGAAGAATGCCACGGCAGAGGAGAAAGGACTGATCACCTGCCGATCTTTGATCCAACAAAACTATACCTGAAGAATGGGATACAGATTGACCGGCACAAAAGCCATCTCTATCAATCTACGCTCATTGATGAGACGGCGACATAGAGAAGAAAGTATACCGACCGAAGATACATACGGTAGGTGGGATCGAGGATGGAATCGAAGAGCGAATGCACTTGCGGTTAAGACAGGTCCTGCATCTCCTACCTAATGCAATTGACCGACCCGGCATCTCTTTCGCCAGAGCTGATACACTACAGGTTGAAAAAAACACTACACTTGGAGTGAACGAGCGCTGCGGTAACGAGCCGTAAGGTAAGAAAGAAGGGCATTCCTTCCGCCGTCGAGATAGATAGACGTCCAATCCTGCAGCAGCTAGTTGCTCGGTCTGTCTGATCTCACACTTCAATCAACCCCCAGCATTATCTATTTATCAAGCTTCGATCCAATCAATCGATTGATCAAGAGGCTAATCTCTTTTGTTTGGGCCGGTAGCTAAAAAGAAAGTCCCCGCTTTCTCTGGAACAAGGGAAGGGCAGCATAGCATTAGCTTCAATTGAACAAGCTCCACCTTGAAAAAGAAAGGTGGTAGGCCGAAGAACCGTTGAACGCTTCAACTTGGCCACTGAAGAAGGCGAAGGCTGGGCCAACTTACTGCTTACTGCCATGGTTTAAGCTTTAGGCTCCATAGACGGAACTATGTATTAGGTATTAGGGAGGGGAGGACACCACTCAGCACCTAAGGTGGGGTTCAATGCCTAACAAAAACGGCCTCAAGCAAAAATCGGGGGGGGGCGCACGAAAGAGATGTGCGGCTGAGGGGAGGAGAGAAAGAACGCATGCATGGAGATTCTTTCTGTCGGAGGTTCGAGAATCTATGAAATGAAAGGACATTTAATTAATTTAAGGCTAAGGAAGAATTAAAGGAAGTCCATCACTGAGAGAAGTGGTGATCTCGTCTTGCTTGCTAGGAGAGAGGAAGCTTCCGGACCACCTTTTCCAGCCAGATAGCGAGTGATCACTCAGCAATGATACCGCCGGCCGGGAATGAGTACCTATCCCTTACGGGAATCGAACCCGTGTCTTCGACATGAAAAGACGATGTCCTAACCACTGGACGAAAGGGACCAAAAAGCCATTCTTCATATACATACCTCAGCTCCGAGAATAAATATAAGTTGTTCGTTTTGTTTCTATACGCAATTCAAGATTTCGTTTGTGTTCATGTTGGCGATTTCTGATGTGAATTCGGCGTCCCCCCCCGATTTTTGCTTGAGGCGGGTCCGCCCCCTTACTCCATAGGGCCCAGTGACATACCAACCACGCCCCTTCCCTTTCTCCGATCATAAAGCCCCCTGATCCCTTTCTTTGTCTTTCCATCCCAGCAAGAAAACGCCCTATATATATAAAGGCTAACGCTATTAACACGAACTGGGGCTGGTAGCGCTAGCGCGCTTATCCTAAGCTTGTTCCGTTATTTCTAATTCAACAAACAAAATAGGGGTTAAGCGCCCGCAATCCATTAGTGTGGCGAAGGTTAGACCTGAGAAAGGACGAAAGAAAGTACGTTAAGGTTACGAAGTAACTTAGTCGAACTATAAAGAAAGGGAGGCTAAGGGACGGACTTCATCTCTTCTATTCTCTTCACTTACACCTTACACTTCCGCTGAGTCTAACGAGGCTCAGGTGCGGAGCCTTCCACTGTGGACCGAAACTACGCAAATAAAGAGAATAGAAACTTCCTTTCGTCCTTTCTCAGGCTTTCTCATAAACCTTGATTTCGCTACGCTCAATAAGAACCCGGAATAGCGGAGGTTCGTGTTCAGCTTCCAAAGTAAGTAGTCTTTGCCCAAGAACCGCAGACTACTCTCAAGTAGTTCCATTCCTTCTTACTTACTTCAGGCTAAACCCAAGCCTTCCGGAACGGAATGAGACTGAATCGGATGCTGACTAGTACAGGGACGAGAGAAAGGGAATAAGCAGATTGCTTTGGATCGAGAGCAGAGGATGAAGAGAAATAGCCTGTTTCGGGTGCTGACTTGGATCTCGGGTGACGGAATAAGGCGGTGAGGGGAGAAAGACAAGCTTTTGAGTGCAGGTATCCGCCCCGCCCTTTATGATCGGAGAAAGGGAAGGGAGAGGTTTTTAAGCTCATTGCTTTGGATCGGCTGGAGGAGTGGATAGCTCATTTGCTTCCTTTCATTGGAATCTCACTCGATGCGCTTCTCCAGTTGCTGCTTCATCTGGGGGTTGATCCGCGGATGAGCTCTCATATCCCTATTTGTTTTACCTATTTTATTCGGGCATCGGACTCGCCCGGATCCATTAGTTGATGGTAGAAGGAGGAATCGCCGGCGCCTAGATGCTTGGCAGCGGAAGAGGGACATGGAAAAGCTGATGGTTATGCTTCGTAGCTCCAATTAGGGGAAGAAGGTCTTAGTTCTGCTCCTTCATTCCTTTGATCGCCAGCAGCCTAGCACAGCAACTTGAGAAGGATAAATAGGTAGCTCAGGAGGGGATTAGAAGAGATGTTTTGTTCGGGGAAGATGGAACTTAGCTTCTTGAGGGCTATCACAGTCAGGGGATCCGCTTCCCGGCACATCGGTTAGAACAGATTGCCAGTCGAAGGGTCGGGGCGGATGAAAGAGGACAAATAGCCTGTTTCGGGTCCCTTGACCATATTGGGAGCAGGAGAACAAAAAAGAAAAGATTGCTTTGGAGCAGATCCATTGGGATAAAGAGAAGGCTTTGCTGCCCTGGCATTGGGCACAAGAGTATTACAGGATTTGGAGACGAGGATGGATGCTTCTCAGCTGGAGTTGCCCTTTGTGCGGCTAGCCAGATGCATAAATAGGTCGGTTCAGGCAGCTTGAATCCATTAGGTGGCACGGGAACTGGGGAAGGAGAAGACGAGTCAAGGAGTTCAGGCCTACTGGCCAGCCAATTTATGCATGCTTTTGATGCCGCTAGCAGGTTAGCTCCTGTTGGGAACAGAACATGGAGATCAAGCCTTTCATTGCTGCCTTTGACTAGATAAGGTGTAAAAGGGCCAGAAGATGGATTAGTTGAGAGCTCAGATGGTGCCGGCCCAGATCAAGCTATTGGGTCAATTGTTTCCACACGAGATGGCTCGTTGCTGTCAGAAGGCCCGCTTCCACTGGCTGGGTTGGTGGCACCGAAAGGACTCATAGTTCTGCTTTCGAGCGATGCTGGTATAATATGGGGGCCAAGCATCTTTTAGTCAGCTGGAGATGGACCATTGATACCGATACCAGTGGTTCGGGATGAAGGCTTTAGATTGATTGGCTTACTCGCCTCTCATCCGGGAGATGGAATGGGATTGATAGCTGCGCCTGGGAAGGTTCATAGTTATGCTTCTCCAGCCCCTGATCGCCAGCAGAGCACCTAGAATGGGATTAGTTGGTCTCTCTCCGCCCGAGAATGGATATGGAGCAAAGGAATCGCCTTACCTCGGCCCCCCCTATTATATAACCGGGTTCCGAATCATGGAAATCCCCAAGCAAGTAAGGGTGAAGGCTCACTCGCTGTCAGCTACTTGCTGGAAGCATCGGAATCAAAAGATTGAGAAGGAGGTGGAGGAGAGCTGCGATTCCTTTGGATCCGGAGATTGAGATGATGCCTAACCTAATGGCTCTAGTCAGCTGCTTCTTACCCTCAAGTTCCCCACCCCCCGATTTTGATGGATGCTTTGTAGCTTACCTTCGAAAGATGTTCTATTGGGTCACCTCCTTCCATTGGGAGAGAGATCAGGAGAGCTGGGTTTGGTAGTTCCCGTTAGCTGGCAAGGATACGAATACAGGTAAAGGAATTGGTTTATTGGACTTTGAATGCTGCCTGCCGGTTATATAATAGGGGGGGCGGATGGAAGAGAAAGAAAAGGAGGGGCCAGCAGAAGAACTTGAGAATGAGATGTTTGCTTCTTCTCCGGGGTCATTGGATAGGGTGAAAGGCTAGCTTCTGAATCACTGGTTCCTGGTTCAGATGCCGCTGCATCCGGTTCCGGTGCCATAGATGTTCCTAGTCCGGGCTCTGTGGATGGCAATAAGATAAATCCAGGTGATTCGCGGCGTTAGGGAGGGGATGGAGGTGGGTCAGTAGTTCCCCTTCGAAGGTCCTAGTTCCTGTTCCGGGTGAGGAGGTTTAGTAAAGAAAAGGTGAACGGATAACAAAGTCAAGCATAAGCAAAGCTGAAAGAGTTGACTATGAAACAGGTTCGCCCGCCCGGTAGGAAAGATAGATGTCCGGTCGTTCGGCCACTCCTGGTTTGGAGTGCTTATTGTTGCTACTTAGCAAGATAGTCAAGTTTTGCTTATGTTCTGCGTAAAGAGCGGCTTAAGGCCAGTGCCGCTAACGACTTCCGGTTGAAGATAGAGATGGCTTTCCTGTCGCTGCTGTAACGGTTGGGCGCAACGAGCTGTTGGAAATAAGGATTGGTTCTTCTTGAGCGGAGAGCTAACAGTAGCCCCCACTCCTGGTTTAGAGATAGAGATTGGCTCTCCTTCTTTCTTCTAGACAAGTAGCAAGTATCGCATAATCGGACTGAAAGAGCTACTTATGTTCCTGTTGCTTCTTCTGCAAGGCCCAAAGCACCAAGACTGCTTATTCCGCAATTAAACGGATTCGCGGCAGTAAAGAGACAGGAAAGAGAGATTTGATTAAAGTAACCATCCCGCGCTTTCATTCAGTACCGTCCGCATCCGCTGTCACAGGTTTTGAACCCTTAGACAAGCATTGTAAGGACGAAGCACTAGGATTAGCGAAATGGGAGTGCTTAACTAAAAGCCTATTACACATATTAAAGCGTTACATCTATTACAAGCCTTATTCCGTCTTAGCCTTATACACGCCATATCTGACCTATCCAAGATAAGCAGAAATGCCTGGAAAAGTCATTCTCTTAGGTCTGGCCTCACAACTGTAAGGAAAAAGAGGCCTTAGGCCTGCAAATGCAGAACCCCTACTTGATTAAGGGACTGCTTAAAGTAAAGGTGAAAAAGGGATCGCTGGCATATTATCTTAGTTGGACCACAAAAAAAGAGGACTCCAACAGGCTCGCAGACAGAATCAATGGCTGGAAGAGGCCTTAGAACTGTTATAAAAGCTATCCCTATGGTATGCCTGTTAGCTCTTATGCTCGGTATTAAGAGTAGAAATGATAGCACTCCAATTGGAAGGCTTTCAAACTACCTAGCTTTTACTCGCTCGAAAGCATTAGCAATTTTAGGGGAAAGAAAACACAAGTAATCTTTCATTTTTCTACTGGGCTTAAAAAGGACTAGAAATGGCTCATTGAATCAAGGAAGAGATCCAATTCCAACTTCCATTGAAACACAGGAGCTGAACATTCTTCCACAGGGAAGGCAGAACGCATGACAGAAGATATGACAGGGCTTGCGGAAGCACTACAAAGGGCTGGAGTGGACCAAGAGCCAAAGCCCAATAGTTCTACCAAGCAAAGTATATTGGGCCTGTAAGATCGTTAGCTTGTTAGCTTATTAGAAAGTCAAACAACTGGCTATGCAACTCCAGGAGATGAAAATACAACTCTTTCTTTCAATTCTTTAGAAACAGGAGTTAGCACTACAACTCGATTAGATGGGCTTTCAACAGGAGGAGCCTACCTTTCCCTTAAGACTCCAATTGGGCTTTTTGACTTTCTTGAAAAAAGGACAGCTCTCACTGGAACACTCGCTGTAACAAGGGATGAAAGCACTTCACCTGAACCGACGTAGAAGCACTGATTAGAATAGCCCGAGAGAGCTAGCCCGGAGAGTTATTGCTGCTGCCTTTCCTAAGAGGGGTGAGGTATGAGATACTTCCACAGGTTTTGGCTTACTTTGCTTTCTAGCTTACCCGAGAACCAAAATACACCTATAATTAGTGTCAGATGGTGAAGAATTAGAATGAAACCCTCCCTCCAAGCATAGGGAGGCCTGAAAATAGATACTCATAAGCACTCAAGTAATATGAGATATTTTATCAATTCACTCAAGGAATGGAAATGGCACGGGTAATCCCTTATGATATATGATAAAAAACTTTATTAAACTGAACAGGCTCTAGCCCTTGCCTTAGTCCTCTCTTGCTCGCTTGAAAAAGAAGTAGAAATAGCCTAAGATCCTTTGCTTTCGTGTCTATCCCAGGCTTTCTTGCGTAAGGAATCTAGCTTTCAAACTGACTTGCTCGCCTAAGGACTGCAACAGGCTCGTTAGATTAGGGGTTTGATAGATCAGAAGTAGAATTGCCTGAACCATCACTGGCGATAAAAACAACTCCCCCTGCCTTGAAGAATAACTGTAACCTGGCTTGAACTCTAACCTTGCCTGAAATGAAAACTAGCTTTCTATAAGCATTTTAAAAAGCTTGTCCCACAGAAAGGGACGGAGTTGCTCGACGACTAATCAATAAGCAAGGAGAGAAACATCTTAGGAAAGGGCACTTTGAAAAAAAAAAGGCTAGGAGGCGAAAATAAACCTGTAAAAAATTCAATCGTATAAAAGCTAGTTGCTCACCTGGATCGACAAGCAAGGAATTAGGAAAGGGCTCTTATCCTTTTGTCTAGTGCGACAGAGAATGCAAGCAAACAGAGCCGCCTCTGCCGGTGCCGTCGGCCTGCAAGCCGATGCTAGATTAGTTGGAGCCCCGAGCCCGCACATTCGGCCCTGCCTTGGACATAGACTTCTCGGTGTGAGCAACAACTATCAAGTAACTGGCTAGCCTGTTACTTGATAGTTGCCATTTTCGCGGAAACTGCGCTTACTTCGCCTTCGAGGAAGCGCTTTGCTGCTGGTTCGCTACTAGATAGATCCAATTCTTTCATCACCTTTGGCTAGATCTAGATAGAGTCGAGGAATAAGACAATGCGCAAGCATGAAGAGTAAAATCCCCTTATCCGTCTTCCTCTTATTCTTTTGCGCTAGGAGCAGTATGCAGGCTAGGAGCCTTTCCTAGGTTGTAAAGAATATATTAGTAAGGCAAGTGACTCCGTTCCAGACTTGTGTTCCTGAGTGCACAGAATCGTCTCGCCGCCGGATCAATCGTCTTCATTAGACAAAGAATAGCAATGAAGGGAGGCAGATAAGGAGATAGAAAGAAGATTCTTTGTGGCATAAGAATTTCCTCCTTACTTAATTCCTTCAAACAAACACACTCTTTTCGATTCCTAATGGGCTAGCTTCACGGTCTCTATATAGATCGCCTCTAGGTCTCAATAGAATGAAATTAGTGCTTCTCCCAAGAAAAGAGTCGAGCTAAATTGCTCAACACAGGCTTATTACGATGAAGCATAGAAGCACATATATTACCCATACTTTACCAATGAAGACTGGGAAAGGCCATCGGCTCAGCACTAGGAAAGGCATAGTCATCTATTTCTTAGCGATGAATACCCTCATCCCATGTGAGCTCTTGATGAGCCTTGGCCAGAGGGGCTTTCCCCTTTCCTTACCGGTTGGACTTCTACATGATGGGTGCGTAAAGCATGCTTGTTAATGATGGCGGGGGCGGTGTATATATAATAAGCCCTGCTATCGTCTCTAAGTCTTCCTTTCCGGGAGTTAAAGCACTCAAGGGCCTATAACGCTTGCAGCTAATTAGTTTAGAATCTCCTAGTAGTTATCCTTGAGTTAGGAACTCTCTCTTCTATTCCCGTTAGGCTGGGGCCATTAAAGAAGCTACTTTCCTTGGTGTTGGAAGTCAGCGAGTAAGGGCTGCTAAACCGATGCAGCTACTTCTTGAGTGGAATCTTTGCTTTCCTGAATGAAAGCAGTTGTCAGCTAAGCCACTCGTTCGCTCCTTCCTTCCCCTGCGGATTTATGCTCCTGCGATTAGAAAGACAAAGAAATCGGATCGTGTGAGTGAGCCCATAGCACGGATTGCTATCGTTCCCTTAGCTACCCGCGGGAATGGAACTCTAAAGTGAGCTTTTTCAGGGCAGGTAATGTCAATTGAATAGAATCACCATAGGCGGATCTCTACCACTTAAAACCTATAGTAGAGGTCGCATGTCAGTAGTGAGTTTCCAACATTCATTTTCGAGCGGGGAGCGAGTTCAAGACCAAAGAAAGCCAGAGCATCTCTTCCTTTTCGACATCAAGATAATTGACGAAGATGGTGCTTTGAACATTTTCGCTGAAGTAGAAAAGAGAAACATCCACCCGGTATACTAGCAATCCTTCTATGCGGATACTTCTTTTTTACTCTCTACCATTGCCGAGAAGATAGAATGCTCAAGGTTCTATACATTCTTTCTTTCTTCATTCCTCTCCTTTTTTTATAGGTACAGGGAAGCATCGCGACAATGCTCCCTTCTGAGATAGCGTCTCATGACACCCATACCAAAAGAAGTCGCCAGCCCAGCTTTGTAATCTCTATAGGCAGCACTTCCCGCTGAATGAGAAAAGGGCATCCATCCCCAGGGAGTCTTTATTTTTAAATAGGCGTTGGAACCATCTAATCTTAAGCAGTAGCATTCGAATTTATGAGTTGGCCCCTAATACGCTTCCGGACGGCGTACTCTCGACTTGACGCTTTATAAGGGGTCTGGTATTCCTTTTGATGGGCTAGCCCACCTCGATAGTAGTACTGCGAAAACGGAGATTGCTCGTCCTGCTCGAGCCATTAAGGAGGGTGAGGTTCTGAAAGACTTACGCTGGGACATGACTTGTGGCTAGGGGCTCTGGTTATTGCTATTGCTAGTGCGTTTGCTGTACTGACTTAGTGTAACTGGTGTTAGTGGACTGAGAGAGCGAGCTGGAAAGGGGCTTTTTCCGTCTTTCCGGGGAAAAAAAGCAAGCGTCTGATCAAATCAATCAAGAGAGCTAGCTTCGGTCTCACGTAGGCAAGGTGATATGGAATATCGAGTGAGGATTGGACGAGGGGAGTTCCATATTCATGAAAAGCCGGGGGTGAACCATGTTACGGAACTAAGACAAGAATTCTGGCTAATAATAAAAAAGGTTTGTTTAAAGGTATTTCCTCCAACGCCTATAAATAGAAGCTTCTTTCAGTCTCTATTTGGCCAAGTCAGTCGAAGAAGCTAATGATTAAGCCCATAGAAGAAGAACAATTAAAGAATTTCTTCGAAAAGTACATGACAAGACATGCACCTCAATCTCATCGCCTTGGATTCAGAGATTTCTGCCGTCATCCTGGTATTTAACAATAGCCAGTATTAAAGATGCCTAAGTTCAGTAAGTATAGACAGGCGATCTAATACAACATCTAGTCGCCTTTTGCAAGGAAATGAGCTTGTGCGAATTGAAGAAGATAATCTAAGAATGTTGATCTATCTTTTCCAGAAGTCACTCGAGAGAGAAGCCGCACGTTAGTTTGCATTAGTTCCTGTTTATGAGTTTATGAAATGCACTTTGGACGTTTGAATATGTTGTTTCCAGGTTCCTACACCAGTACAAGCATCAGACCGATCACCTGCCATCATTGGTTGAGCTAATGAACTTAACACAGAAAGCAGATAAGAGTGTAGTGTCTTTCATAGATCGATGGAAAAGCCTCGCCTCAAGAGCGACATTCATGATACCTGAAGGCGATGCCGTCTGCATTGCTTTCTCCAACATCTGAGGTTCCACCAAGAGTGCTATCGCGTTAGGATACTGTCGAACCTTCCTCGACCTAGATGAACGTGAAGTCCGCATGGAAAGAGAAATCAGGGACAGAACACCCCCCATATACCAGAGCACCGAGGACAGAGTCGAAAAACACTTTGATCAAGAAGAATACCGCTACCGATCAGGTCAATACATTACAGTCAACTACTATAGCTCAGAGACCCACGACCGCAGGTAATCGTCAGGAAAAATCATTATGAAAGGAGACCTCAGCAGGCAAGGCCACAAGCTGCTGCAAGAGCACCAGCCCCTCTTTCCGTTATATATGGCCCCGAAACCATCGCCTATAGGTGTTCTGTTTGAAAAACAAGCACTTCCATTACTACATTCATTGCAATTGAATCTATTACTATTTTAGGGGGCACCCCGCTAGCTCTAACCTCGCATCTCGTCCTCAACTCATTCCGACTAGTTGCGACTGACAGCTGCTTCTATCAAACCAGCTTTACAACTCCTACCATCGTCTCAGTGAAGTAGCCCATGGGTATGGGATACGAACGATTAAGAGTTCTTGCTTAAAAGAAAAGGTACTTACTAACTGAGAGTTGAATCTATCCTGACTTTCAAGTAGTGCTTGATTGAGGGATGAACCCCGAATCCGTACTTTCCGGTACTATGCCTACGTGGCAACAAGCCCAAAAGTGGAATCGCTTGACCAAATGGTTAGTGCTTAAATGGGCTTTCTTATATGTATGTATCGGATTCTGACTCTCAAACGAACGGGGGAACTTATGAATGCGCCTGCGTAAATGGAATTGCAGCTGAATGCTCTTTCCCTTACACAACTACCAGTGCATTAAGGAGGAAGTATGGAATATTTGACTGGGTCGGAAAAGGGGATGCCACACTCTAGCTTGCCAAAGCAATCAGACACCCATTTTTGATAGCCCTACATATATCCTATCGTCGATCCACCTCGCTTCCCGACAAGAGGCGGCTACTATTCTCCCAGCCCACGGGAAAGCATTTCCAGCCAAAAGCATGCGTGAACAGGAGCCCGGTTAAAAGGTTAAGAGCTGGATGGGGATATATGGACCCTAAAACAGAGGTGCCCATAGATGAGAGATGAGAAAGCTGTCATGACTGCATCGGCCCGGTCGGATAATACAGCCAGAATGTCGGAAAATATTGCCTGAAAAGCCTCTCGTACTACGGCTTATCGTACCCTGCCAAAGTCTCGCATGCCTGACCGTGATCCATGAGTTTCCTCCGTTAATCGTTCAATCTTGTCCAGGTGCGCACGCATAATTGTTCCTCTTCCTCGAAGTCTTTGATCTTTCGCTAGGAGCGAGGTTGTCCTTAGAAAGAATGGTTGGAACCGAGCCCCTGGTCAGACCTATGAGACTACTCGAATAGGGGCTTTTCATTAAGGGAAGGGGGTGTCTGAAGCGAGACGTTTTAGACTCTCCATTTTGTGTACGAATTGACTCTGGTGATGGATCGGGGTTAGAACTAGTCTGAAGCTTGTCAAAAGGCTTTTGACGGTTTGAAGATGGCGATGGTGATTGAGCCGGTGCTGAAGTTGCCTGAGTTTTAGAAGCCATTTTCGGTTGAAACTTTCGCTTCTGGCAGAGACCTTGACGGGCTGAGCACTTGACCAGTTGGTGATGCAATTGGCAAGTGAACAACGAGTCTTGGTTGAAGACTCAAGCTTGTGGGCTTGGTAGAAGCAAACGAGTTGGCTATGACAGATTGGGCATGTTGTCGCTTACGACTTGGGATGGTATGGGACATTCCCTCATGATGGAATGGCTACCTTGTTTGTCTTGTCTACTCAAGGGAAGAGCGGGATACTTAGCGGAAAGGGTGGACAAGGCCGAGCGCGTTCAAACGTTGCTCCATAGTGCCCTCCTGGGGAGCAACCGAGAACAAGGGCGGTGGATGGGACATTGATCCAAAGGTCGAGTACGGCCAGTCAGAATAGTTTGAAGCCCATTTCCTTGAAAGGCAGTTTAACGCAATGATAAGCCCCGCCTATTTATTTGCATAGTTGAAAGTCAAACGAAAGATGCGAGGTGACAAATCAAATCAACAGGAGAGGAGCTAGAAGCCTTAAGCGCTAGGCCTGACCGATTCCCTTTCGTCTCTGCAAACATGGGCGGTGAGAGGGGAAGGATAAGAATTGGTTCACCCTCGCAAGGAAGCCGAGTCTGGTCAAATAACCCCATTCCTTCCCGAAAGGTCAGTTCAAGCACACAGCCTGAACTACGACTTAAAGCTCTCAATTCCATTCGATCTTAGGCCTGCTAGACCAGAGACTTCGGATACCCCGGAAATAGAATCTATTGAACCATCCGGTGGCAGCGTCAAGCCGGAGCATTTGAGCATCCGAATCCACGGATGAGAGGTTTGTTTCTAAGTCAGGTGACGAAAGTAGGGCCATTTCTCTAAGACAAAGTAAGTGAGTTTCGTGCCCTACCTTTGTTTACTAAACGAAAGATCTCATTCAATTGGGAATATTTATCATTAAAAAAAAATATTAATGACAATGACAAATATCCCTAATAATAAGGAGGTATTTAAGTATTCAAATGAAATTGAATTTGTGGTTCCGTTGATTCAATCTAGTACTGAGAAAGAAGAAAACAAAAATGCTTTATATTTAGGGTAGGTTAAACTTTTTCCTGAAGCATAGATGAGATTAGAGATGAAAAATACGCTAGCATTAGCAGAAGATCATTGATCATACTTTCTTGCCTTAGCCACTATTGAGTCAGAGGGATTTCTACTTGCCTTAGATCACTATCGAGGAAGAGAAACTAACTCATAGCACAGACGATCCTTACCCGTGAAGGTAGTTTACTTGCTTACTTGTTAAAGTAAGGAAGAAACAGTACCTTTAACAAAACGGAGTCTCAAAAGCCCATTTATCGCACTGGTCTCAAAAACGAAATTCTCGTATTTTCAGGCAGAGCACCAGTAAAAGACCACCTAGAGGCCTATGAAAGTCACGTTTTTTCTTAAGGAAAGATGGCGCCTCTAAAAGGAAGGATGTCTTCAATTTAATCAGCAGCCAAGGCGAAGAGAGAGTCCTACCATCACGAGGGATTCGAGATATAAAGAGATAGCAAGCCGGAAGGACGACGGGAGATGATCGTTCGGACAGGAGATGTGGACGAGTTTTAGCCTAGCTCCAAGAAGAAGGTACCGGGACCTCATTGAGCACAAGATTTGAGCGGTTAATGGAGAGCACCAAACTCATGCGTTGGCTTTGGGGCGAGGATCAAGGAGGCCGGATTTCCCTTTATGAACCTCAGCGTGAAGTGGTCCTTTCATCTCTCTGCCTGCCTTTACCCAGCGGCAAGACGCGACGTTTTGTCGGAAAGGGAATGCTTCTTCCCCTCTACTGTGCGGGTGCTAAGACTAGGCGAAGAATTAAATGAATCAGTTCGCTTGACCAACCCGAGCCTCTAGTTCTTCTGATTTTGCTAACATCCTTCGATGACAGGCCGACCGAAGGAAGACGCACCGGGATCCTACTTCTATCTCATCAGAAGCAGGCTATAGAATATATAATCTCACCTTCTACTCTATCAGCTACTGTGCCTAATTTGAAGCTTTTTGGTCATAGGTTGCCAGTTTTCGGAGCTCACTTTGCAGGTCAGAACTATCGGAAGACGAAAGAGAACTTATTTAGACGAAAAGTGTGCCCCTAACAGTAAGGGGCCATTACCCCAAAAAACCCTACATTAGCAGTTCGGGTGGAATCAGACATAAACCAAGTCCAAGAAGACCGAGGAGGCCTTGGGGAGAAGGTAGCGCACTAATTCTATCCTCCTTTCCTGCTACTAGGGAAGCGCGTGCTACTGCTACTACTTTTGCACCTACTTCTCCTATTATAGTTGAATGCACTCCTACGCCTGGAACTCTTCTTTATTTCATTTTATTGGATAGCATTTCTTCCTTCTGCAAGAGTCATGTTCACTGCTCCTGCACCTCCAACAGGAACTTCCGCATCTCTATTCACATCTTCCTCATATGTAGTATCTACGCTTGAAAAAAAAAAAGGCTTTTTGATCGCATCTGAAACGACAAGAAGTGCGTGCATTTCCCTATAAAAGCCCTTGAACTAACCTTTTAGGCACGAAGGGCATTCTGAGGATGTATTTCATCAGCCAGGCACCCACCAACATATTGATTTGTTGAAAACAGCTCCTTCGTCTACCGCGCCTATTTGTATTGCTACAATCTAGACACTCAACTTTGACAATTGAGACTACATCACAATTTCTAGAGTGAGATTTACGGAACCAGTATAGGAACAGTCTGTATGAACGTTCCCATATTTGATGAATGACAATTCAGCGGCTTCCAACAATTCATTTCATGCCGGAAGCAGGATCCGCGCTGTATGGTATCTCCGGCTATGGCATTAGATTAAAGTCTCGATGGTCAACCCTTGGGACAACGAGCCGGTATCAAAGGCCGAACCACGACTGCGCGTCCGAAAGGGAAGCGCTAATAAAAGTGGATGTCTGAGAACCAGCGAGTACACCATCCGTGCTCGAAAACTAGCCCGGCTTAATCTCATCATTTGTAACTATTCAAAATACGACCGATTGTATCAACTCGACTAAGAGCAACAGAACGACCACTCTTATTCGGGTCCATGAATCGTGAGCGAACGAGCATCTAAACAGATCTGCATACCTCGTATTTCTTAAAATGCGGATTAGATTTGTCAAGTTCATAAATAGACTCATTCTCGAATGAAGATCGAATGGAGGCTCGCTCGCTTCGTCTCCGTCGTCTGCGAATCTCTTATCTGCGACATTAGCATATTTTTAAAAATCAGGATTTCCTCAAGTCCAGTAGCACGTTGAGAGAGTTCATCGAAAGAAAGTATTAGGGCCTCCAGCAATCAAGCCCGGGCGCAGCTCGATGCGGATTCCCGCAATACAAATCATTTTTTCCCATTTCTCTTCTGGGATAGATTCTTCCACTTGGCTCGCTAATAAACGGAATCGTTCCTGGTATAGCTCAACCGACTCCTCGGGTTCTTGTTTACAACGCCGTCAATCTCAATACTAAATAAACAAGCGTGATAGATTTCCTCAAAGAACGGAATCGGGAGCAGAATCACTCACACAACTGGTCCCAGGACCTAATAGATCCCGGTTTCAGTCTGGAGAACCAGCTGAAAGCCTTCCTTCGGAGCGAGCTAGGGAACTGCTTGATAAGCAGCTTTTCATTATGAGCGATATCAACGCATATGGCCTCGAAACAAGCGAAAGGAAGTTGAAAGACCGCAAGAATACTATTTATTTGGTAAGATAAAATGTAACCACGATCTTAGTTCAGTACCAAACTACCAGCTAATCGAAACAATTCAATATATCACCCACTCCCCGCTCCTTGACTCCAGAACTAAACTGCGGTATGCCAACTTCGAAAGAGAACAGTTGTTTGTTCAATGAGACGTGCAATTAGAACTAAATCATCGTCTCTCCCGTGCTTTCCTTCCTTCAACGCGGCCTAGCGCGAAGTTGCGCCCCTGGCACTTACTGGAACTCCTAAATCCCTCGTGAGACTCCAGTTCCGGTCAATCGTGCTTGTCAGCTTTCATCACCGCAGCTGTGGCTACCCGACTGAACGAATGCGGTGACGCGACTTGTGTAGCGAGGGGCTTGGAGCAGTGGAACCTGTCAAGGTCAGTCTATGAATCCACAGTGGGACGTTCTCAATCCAAAGTGGACTTTTGGGTCAAAGCCTAGACCAAAGGTGCCTAGTTGCGTAGGGAGACTAATCGGGTAGCGAATCCCATCCTCACCTAAACCAAGCCCCGGCTGGTAGCCTAATCGAATAAGTTGAGTAGGGGCATGCCTTAAGGAAAGGACTCAGTCTCTCGGGTATCTATCAACATATAGAGATCTTGCCTCTGTCGCTGCATAGAGTTATCTTCCTATTCAATCACCTTTCAATCTCCGAGTTTGAAGGGTAGAAGGAAGGTCAAGTTTCCTCTCACTACTCTTTCCACGGCAAAGTCAGCATCTTAGCCCGAAGAGCAAGGATTTCTTCCTCTGCGTCTGCTGCCATTGACTCTTTTTGAGTAAGATCAATCAGTAGGCGAGAAGCTCACACATCCCGCTCCATAGAAGGAAAAGAAAGATCAGAGTCATCTTATCTTGACTACTCCCTAGAAGGGAGAACTCTTAACGATGCTTTGAATAGCAATCTTTCGTACCCCATTCAATAGACTTCCCTTGTGAGATGGGAAAGCTTAATGGAGTGACCAAGCCAAGACCTTAGACGAAGAGAGTGTCCAGGCCAAGAAGTGAAATGAAAATTCCACTTAACTTAACACCCCTAATGATGTGATGATCTTAGCTTCGATTTTATTTCCGAAGATCAAATGTATTACTCTATAAGGGGCAAGCCCGGGGAAGTTTAATCTAGCTCTAGGGTAGGGAGGTCTTTTCTTTAGCTTTTCACGCCTCTGCTTATATTTCATCAGCTCTCGTTTTCTTGTCGACTCTTGCTCTTGCTGATTCTTTTCGTTGAAAAAGAATAGCGTTGAATCAGCGAGGAGATTGAAAGGTGATTGAATAGGCTCTTTCTCGATGCGAAAGATGTTGTGGCTAGGCAAGGTGCGTAGCCTTCTGAGATGGGCGTTCTCGTCCTTGTCCTTGAGGAAAAAAAGAAGCTAATCACTCTGCTCTTTTCCGGTGCAGATGAAGACGGTCTCTTGAATCTGCTGGTATTGGACAGCTTTCAAGGCTTGGCTAAACTGAGCTTTCACGTAGAAATCCAGCTTCTATTGAACTAGCTTAGCTGCCATTGTCAGAAAAGACGAAGACAAAAGGTTCGAAGCGAGTCTTTAAGCCCTAGGAATGAAAGATCCCAAGATCCTCCCTATTTGATCTAGTAAGGGGATGGGCTAGTTGTCTTTGTTGGAGGAGTTAAAAACTCTTGTTTTCTTCAAGCAGGTATCCGATGTTAGTTCAAATAGGAGCTCTTCTTACCTAAAAAAGGTAATGAAGTGATCTTCGGCTAATTCCATTGTTTCTGCTCGAGTGAGAATATCCGATGCAGTTAACTCAAAAGGGAGTTCGTTCCGTTCTATGTTGACTCCGTTCGATCGGTCACCCCCCCAGCAAGAAAACGTATGCGCTACTTAACGAATTGGGGCTGAGCGCAGCAAGAAAACGTATGTGCGTGACTAATCGCACAACATCGATGGCAAGCAGATGACTCTTTCATGATTGGACTTAGCAGCAGTGGTGGATCATCACATATCTGGCTATCTGATCTCTCCGATCTGCTTGTGTGTTCTCATAGGTCTCTCTCCTTGTCCCTATCTCTCAATGTAATGAGACCTACTGAAAGGAAAGACTCGTTTCTCCGCTAATGAAATAGATCGGTCTTCCCGCTTAATCAGTACAAGATTCCCTTCCTCGCTTATTGATCGGTCGCTAACGCTTCCTTGCATGTATGGTGCTTCGCTTGCAGGTGATGAAGTCCCATGCTTTTCTCTCTTTTAGGCGTTCGGAAAGAAACCATCTGGTATCCGCGATGCTATAATCTGATCATTGAAAGAAATATACCTGCTATTTTAAGAAAGATAATAAACAAGTACTAATATAGTTATAGTAAGCTCCCCCTTCTGACCAAACTAGACGAGGGCCGCTTCTTGCTCTCTCCCACCACCTGGCTAAGTATAGAGCGCACTTACAGAAGAAAAGGCCAATTCGATCAAGTAGTTCGTGGCCCCATGATAACAAGAACAGAGGCACAGCTTCTCCTACCTTACAGCAGCAAAGGTTACCGGACTCCGACCCCCTTGGGGGCACTACTGGAGTCGCATTGGTCCCGCCACCTTATCAATAATTGAAGAAGCCATGCCAGTGCTCTCACTCCCACGGTAGCAATTTGCCCACCCGTAGCTCAATCCCATACAACTCTCCTCTCTATTATATGATATATGATATGTTGTTATCCGCCTTCGGCTTCGCCTCTATCAGTTTTAGTCAACTAACGCTAAACATTAGATCCCATCTGTTGGGTCACAATCTCCAGCCCGAAATGACGGATCAAAGGGAGTAACGGGCTAGCCTATAGGAAGAAACTACGACCCCACTTTTAGGGAATTCAGATTAAAGGGTTCACTCTAAAGCTCAATCATCATTTAGGCTTTTTTTATTCAAGGGGATTTCCCAATGGGCAACTCAGGAACGACTGCCAAAGCCGCTGCTGATGAAGATCAGACCAGAAGCAAAAAGTGTTGATCGTAGACCAGGCAGAAAGAGAAGCTGCAGAAGACTTGAAGTCCGACACGTAGAGGCTTTCTTTTCGAAGGGGAAGAGGACAGACAAGGAAGAATAAAGGATGCTAGTAAAGAAGGGGACTTATGCGCGAAGGCAGAAGGGGTTGAGACCTTTTTTGATACGAAATACAGAAAGACAAGGGGGAAAGAGACGATTTGAAATCAACTGAGGGAACTATTCAAAGTCTTTCTTTTTTCCTCTACGGAAAGGCCAGCCATCGGATCTCTTCTCTGAGCTATCTCGGATTCGGATCTTAGAAGCAAAGAACTTCGGGTCAAAAGGCCTAGGAGATTCAAACCGCGGATCAAACCAAGGAGACCAGAGAAACTTTAAATAATAAGCCTTAAAATCGAGAGATTCCGCTTGTTGGCAATGTATTTTCTTCTTTTGATGAGAACCTCATAATAACATGTCTTGGATCGAGTAATTCAATATGAACTTCGCTGTTCATCATCCAGTGAGTGCGAACATGAGGTCTAATCTCATCTACAGAGAGGGACGGCCTTCGTTTAGTCGAATTCTATGTCTTAAGCATAGTTCACCTATTGATAGATCAGGATTTGAACCTGAATGCCCTTCTTCCTAGGATTAGTTAGGAAATTCCTCCTTGACTAGAAAGCAAAGTAAGCCAAAACCTGTGGAAGTATCTCATACCTCACCCCTCTTAGGAAAGGCAGCAGCAAGCACTCTCCGGGCTAGCTTTCTCGGTCTTTTCATTCACAATCCCAGCTTTCCTCAAGTTTGCTCGTTCTGAGCATACGCCTAGTCGTTGAATTTGAAGAATGGACAGCCACTAATCACTAGTCGAGGGGATCTTTTCTCAAGATTTTTTTATCCCTTAGTTGAGGCCTCATCTGAAAAGAGGTTCATCTCTGGGTAGCTTCAATCGAGATATCTTAGCAATGGCTATTTTTATTTAGTCAAAACCTTTGTTGTCGGCCTCGCATATAACTACGATTTCTGCGCTCTCAACATGCAGCAAGCTTCCGATCAGCCTCGTAACCGTCTACCCCTTTTTCGTACTCCGCCTTCTCCTCAGAGATCTGAAAGTGGAATCAGGGAATGAGTCGATGGATGGGGAGAGTCACCCGCTGATCCTTGATCTGAGCCTGGAGAGCGAGTTCGACAGGCTGGGTTTGACGCCTTTTTTGATGATTGAAGTCTTCGAACCTTCCCTGAGCTTTAAGCCATCAATCCCTTCATTCTTCAACTGGATAAAGGACTAGCTCTGGTAATGCAAATGGTACTAATGGATCTACTACTGGGTATGTGACTGGTGCGTGCTTTTTACGTATTAGCGAGCTCCTATTGGTGTTGATACTAGGTATGGATCAACTGCAGGGTCTTGATCTAACACTGGATTTGCTGCTAGGTCTAATGCTTGCTTTGCTTATGGCGTATATGGTTTTCGGTTGGCTCACTCTTTCCGTTCGTAGGGTCACGCTCACGAACGTCAGAATCAGGCTCTCGATCACTACTCTCAGAATTTTGATCTCGACCGAAGCAACCCGTGGAACTGTTTTGCCATTTATATTCCAGGGTAAATCTCGGAAGCCGCTCTGATATGCCAGATGTTCTTCATAGGATAGGGAAGAATCCTCCTCCTTTGGATCTTTATTCCTACCCTTGCCCTTTCTGTGTAGAGCGATAGGTGGTAGTACGTCCACTCTCGAAGTTGTATACAAAGCTTTCATCATTTGGCTATTGCAATTCTTTTCCTGATAGCCGGTATATAGAATGGTTGGCAAGCGTCTCAATGCCAGGAAGCGAAAAAGTGTTCCATTTCCGGCACAAATGCATAGTTAAGTTATTCCAGACATACAAACAAATAGAAGACGGGGCGGCAGCGCTAGAACAAATAGCGCTAGCGAAGGCTTGAGAAGTCTCTTTTATCGGCGAAGGCTTGAGAAGTCCTTTGGAATAGAGAGCGCTCCTAGCGCGAAAGAACTTGATTGATAAAGGGGTGCGTTAGCCTTTATATATATAGGGCGTTTTCTTGCTGCGCTCAGCCGTTGTGCGGCCGTTTTCTTGCTTCACGCCCTTTACTAAATAATTGCGTTTTCTTGCTTCACGCGCATACGTTTTCTTGCTGGGAACGAGATCAATTGGTTTGCTCCCGCCTATGCATCCCAGCTTTCCTGCTTAAGCCGTTCAGTTCAATGTCTTGTTTGTCTCTTTGCTTGTCTTTCTCTCAGTAGTCTTGTCATTCCATCCTGTCGCTATCCTTGGCTTCAGATAGGCAGGGACGGGCCCATTGACTTTTTTGAGCTATTTCATTCATCGATTCAGGGGTTTTTCAGAAGATGGGAAGGAAGGTCGTTAAGTAGTATATAAGCAGGAGTCGCTTATATACTATTTCTTTATGGTTTATAGAGGAAGATGTGTCCCAAGGAAAGAAGCTTGGGGTGAGGGGGGAAGTAGAGTTGTTTGACTTTCTCTCTGTCTGAAGGGTTCATCAGGAGGGTGTCACATCAATCGAGAAGAAAAGAAAGAGCCTTTTTCTTATTCTTTCTTTCTTTCTTATTCTTATTGGGCTTGGAATCAATCAAAGGAGCCAAACTAGCTAGCAAAACAAGAAAGCAGTGTGCGAAAGAAGGTATATGGGTCGGCAGAGATGGAGATGGTATATTCAAAAAATCGGAGCAGAGGAGAAGCAAGAAAGCTGAGTTAGCGAGAGGGTCGTATGGCTTCGCTCTTCTCTCTTCTGCAGCCCTCTGCGCTTAGCTTAGATGTGTCTTTCGGTCTGGTCCTACCGTTCCAAACAGGCCTTCCTTTATGCACCGATGGTTCCATGGCTCGGGTTGTCACGATTTACATCCACACCTAGGCGTCAAACCATTAACCCCATCTACACCCTCCATTCCGGCGCTCATCCCTTGCTTGTTGGATGGAAAGGGCTTCGCAGCCCCTTTGTCCAAGGATCGCCAATCTATTATGGCGTAAGGGGCGCGGGCTATGAACAAGAAATATGGGGTTGGGGCCATTCGACCTCTACCCTGCTAGCTCAGCTTTGGATACATACAGGAGACAGGACGAATCTCATTAATCTGTAACACATTCAGCGGATCTAGCTCCGCTCGGTTCAGTCCTAACTTATCTTTATTCCGTAAAAGAGATTTCAATCGAAAAGGAGTCTTTGTGCCCAAGGAAGCTTCGAGCTTCATCTCCGGTGGAACATAAGAAAAAGGACTTCCTGGGGTGGATTAAATCTGTTATTTTTGCTCAAATAGTTAAGTAGTACTGTGAGGGTAGGTCTTGAACCTCATCTACGACGTTCATTACCGAACAAGCCATCAGTATTCCAAGAAAAGATTTCTTCTTTTTCTTGGGCTGGTTAACAGATCGAATCAACCATTAGGGTTACTCCACTCTAGTGATCGCAACCTGCATTATATAATAGTAAGAAAGATTTCCTCGATAGGCCTCTCAGTAGTTGGACAACAAAGTGAAGGGTAGATTCCGGTTGCAATAAGGAATGAAGAGAGAGGTACCCATGTACGGGTCTAGTGGGCCTAACCGGAGTCAACACAAATTGCCCGAACACTAAGGATGACCCTTCCTGTCCAGGTAGGATGTGCAAATCCATAACTAGTCCTATTTGAGGCGGCATGGGTAGCGCCTAAGGGAGTTCCTAGTGATACAGCTAGCTAACCTGCTAACGACCTTCTACTTACCCTTCGTCAACCAAAGAATCTAAGACCGATCCATTCCTGTTAGGCGAAGGTGTGTGAAGCACGGAGCCTTGATGAGCAAGGGTGCGCGCTGCTTATGCCTTTGGTTGGGGGATGTGTGGATTTCATTTGTCTCCTCATGAGTGGCTGAGTCGCTCATGGGGGCATGCATGCGGGTTACGGGTTGCTGAAGGGCACTCGTATGTCTCGTCTCCATGGCTGGAAGTGGGTCATTCCAGTTAGGTGATTCTCGGGTACACATATGTGAAAACTTCGTGTAGGAAGACACAAAGAAGTGATACAGCTGGTCAAGATAACGCCATACCAAACTCTTTGGCAGAGGTAATAGGCTTCACTACTCCAAGCGGTTATTTCACTCTCGGTGACGAAGAACTCGTTATCCTTAATTCTATAAATTCCTACGTGGCTTAAGCAACGCAGTAAAAGCCTTTTCTATTCCTTTATTAACTGGTTTATGCGCAGGATTCCTGCGGGCTGTCTACGAAGATATTAGATTCGCCCGTAATGATCAAATTGTGCCTAGTCTCGCTTCTACCTTTCCGGATTACCTTTATGGCCTATAGCAACATCATAAGGACAAGTAGTGCTTGTCGATTAGCTTGGTTATCAATAACCTTCCTAAGTGTTTCGCTTTGTCCTGGTTGCCTGAGCCACTTCCCTTTTTTCTTTGAAAGCGGGAATAGATCCAATCTTTTAGTTCTTTTTCTGCAAAGAGCACTTCGGTTGCCACAACAATACGATCTATGATAGACTTACTCTATTGGGGTCGCATCCGCCTTATAGGAATGAAGACCACTGGAGTCATTGTTCGACTTCTTCCGACCCCTTCCATACCCTTTATTTTAGCAAGATGATTAAGGTTTATAGCTAGGGTTGAGGACCTTGAATATTCTATTCCAGGATCTTCCGCAGGACATGAATACGCTATATCATTAGATAGGTATGGATCCGCTGAGGGTAGCAAAAAGGTGCTTTGTCGCTGCGACTAGATATCCAGTCCTTTATTCTGATCTTTCGTAGCCCCTATTATATTATAGTAGATTTACCGAAAATGGATTCCCTCACGTTGTTACCAGGGGGAGTAGCCGCCATTCCTACTTAGAGGAGTCCGCCTGTCCCGGCTAATATCTATTAGAATAGCCTTGGGCTCTCTCATCGAGTGAAGAACACTTGATCTCGCATTACGAAAGAAAGAATGCCCATGGATTGTTACCTCTAACAGGTGTGAACCCATCTGCGGATTCCTCTCGAACCAACTCAAAGAGAAAGGAATGAAGTTGCTCGACTGAGAGGGAAGCATACCACCCAGCGCTCGCACTAAGGCGCTAAACAGCCTGCCCATGGGAACATGTCTTGAATATTGGTAAATAGTTGGGCGCCTCCCCCTCTTTACTGATTGGATTACTCCACCGGTGATTTCAACAACCGAAGCATTTGTTTTCAAAGACTGACTCACTCTTTGTTGACGAGCCGCGTCTACATGCTCTTGGTTATTCCGAAAGGAAAGATTCAAGTGATTGTGCATCGAACGACTACACATATCTCGGTGCTGACTACATATTTACAACCTTGCCGCACGTCTTTCTAATATGAAGAACGAACCACTCGAGGCATGTAGTTGAAAGCATAAGGTTCCTCAGATCCTAACCACCCCTCAGTTGAGCAATGCTTGCCAACCGATACGACCTCGTTATTCCCAATAATATGGATACATAGCTGTTCGCGACGCGGATGTGAGTCCACCATGCGGAAGCTAGCCGCTACTAACAGAAACAAAAGTAGTTAGTGCTGGAGCAGCTCGCCCATTTAGTGGTGAAAGCAAGTAAGCAAAGAAACGAAGGTTCTTGGTTGAACTGGTAGGACGACAATCAAGTAGAAAAGTCAAATAGAAAGGAATTCGCTCGGAAAAGAATTCGTTTGGCAGTTCTCCTAAGCTAGTTAGAAAAAGAGAGGAGGCCGATCGGCTGTGTTCCCGGCTAAGAGATTCTTTCTGATATCGCTTTATAGACCTTCTCGAAGAAAGAGAAGATCATTGTGGGGGCATTGCTCTTATAGTAGATACGAGAGTTATTTCATCGATAGTACTCGAAGTGAGTGCATCATTCCGGTTGTAGGTTATCAGCAGCATAGTAGTTCTATCCCTTCGCGGAAGAAACAGGAGATCGTTATGAAGGTAATGGTCCTACGGTAGATGGGACCTTTTGAGCTAAGGTTCAGATCCTGTCCTTGGGAGTGAATTCTTTTATTTCTCGTATTCTTACGTATCTGAGAGAAGATCTGCTGTGTCATAGAAAAGAGAATAGTCCGTTCCCCCGTCTCCCGCGTATGGCTTTCATAGCGATAGGAATTAGTTCCATAATTGACACGGGGCTTAACAGAAGCCATTTTACAGACGATCTCTCGTGGGCGGATACCTCCACTCCTCGTAATATACTTATTCTTTAACAGAGCGTGTAGATCTTTAGTAATGAGACCACGTGTTCTTCACGCCAACGGCTGGAAGAAGGGGGGTTGTAGCTGCCCACTTTCAGTCCCCTAAATGGAATTCTGCGTCTTATCAACCTAGCTAGGCGGGCATACCTGTAAGTTAGTAAAGAGCGGGTAGCGAGGTAGTCAAGGGCGGGTCGACCTGCCTTTTCTTCTCTAATATATTTAGTAATATATTTAGAAAGACGCCTACCGCTAGAGTGAACCTCATCTTCCCCCTTCCTTGGAGCTGAGCAGGATGAAGGAAAAGAATGAGCCTCTGCTTGTGGATCAGTATACATCTTGGATTCGTTACTAGTCCGATCCATATCATAAGTAAGTCAAAGAAGAGAGGCTTTTAACAACTGGGATCCTCGCCATGAGTCTTTGGTAGTTTCGGATCATAAACATGCGCTCTTCAATAAGGAGATTGGCCATAGAACACATTTATCTCACACACACGCGTATTCTATATTCTATATGACATGAGCGGATGAAGCGAGATACGATCTCTTGGAGCTGCCAACTGATTGGTTGTTCTTTCTGTTTTCGGAACAGGGGAGGAGGCAATTCACCGAGAATGCGGAAAAGAAGGTGGCACTTTGAGGACTTACACCCACTTCTTCCGCTGTACGTACCATAACTCTCTTTCCTAGCTTAGCTCGGATTGGCGTAGCGAAGGGAGGAAGTTGCTCCTCAGCCATCATATTATAATAGTAAGTTTTCGCCTACTGGGGTTGGCAGACCATGTTCTTGCTTCAGAATTTCATTCTTTCGTGGATGGAACTACTTAATTGCCTATGAATTAAAACAAATTAGCGTTTATCTTGTTTTTCGAGAACACGAACCCATTGCAATCGCTGGAAATACTGGATCCACTAAAGAGGAGGAATTCCTTCCGAGCATCGACTCCTTGCCCGGAGCGGTGCTAGTTGATTTAGCATGGCTAACTCCATCCGGGTCTTCAGATATGTTCAAAGACTCGCCCTATATCCCACCCGCGGAAGTTCGGAATTCTTAGTCAAGACCTCCTGTCCTCGGCTAGGTGGCAAGGGCTCCGTCGACCACAAATCCGTAATGATTGATAATCCAGAAGATAAATCTGATGGGTTGATCACATATGTGCCACATGGTATTCATCTCTTAGAAGGCGGGGGACAAACAAGCGCTCATTGACCAACTGCTGGAACGAAGCGATACTATGAATGGGAAGGCGCAACAGGAGACTTGACCTGATTCTCTGAATCAGTCGATCGGGGCCCGTAAAGAGGAGTCCTTGCTTCGTGTAACTCTCTTTTCCTGAGATTGAGACTACGCTCTTACTTGGAGTAAGACTCGGAACAGGACTTGGGGAAGACTTGGGAAAGCTCTGGTAAGCATGCTTACTGGCGGCCGGCAAGTATGTTGCAGCATCCCCGTGCTCAGCCAGCCCATTGGCTTGGCTTTCACTTCTTGCCTTTGTATTCTTGAACTTCCATTTCTGGCGTGGGCCGGAAAAGAATTGATCTATCCATGTTAGGTATGCGCTAGAACCACACTCTGTGTTTAATCATAGGTCGGACCCTAACTGAGCATTAGGAGATGTTTTCACGTTCCCGGACGACGCTCTTAATGATGAGCTTCCCGCCGCTATTCCCTTTCCGCGTCTACAAATGGAGCAACTGCTCTCTTTGGGTTAAAGGTTGCACTCGGAAGTTGTGCTCTGATCCTAGGTGGAGTGCCCACATGGTCTAAGATCCTTGGATCCGACAACTTTATCTTTGTTGGGTATCGCAGAGTATAGCCTATCGTTGTGAAAGGCCCAACTTATCCAAATTATTTCTGCTTCTACTTATTGCGAGTAGGCGGTGAACCAGCCCTGAGCTCTGCTCGGTCTGAAGAAAAGAGGCAAATTCCATGCTCTAACTACTCTGACTATACGAATAAGTGGTCTGTTTCGCACTCAAAGTAGAAGGAGTAGTTTGTTTCGTTAGGACCGCCACCGAGACTTGCGAATAGTTTTGTACTTAATAAATTTAGGAAATAAAGAGGCAGTAGGCGGTCCGGTACATCTTCCATTTAGTCGTTCTAATGATTAGCAGGAGGAAACTGCAGTATATGCATACCTACCAACCTCACCGTATGCCACTTTTGACTACTAGTTAGCTAAGGGTGGGCATCTCACGGGGAGCGAGTCGCGGGATAACCATAACTTGTGTTCTCGCTCTCAATAAGAGCCAACAAAAGAAAGAAAGGATAAGTAGTTGGAATACCCGGGGCTTTCTTATGTTTATTCTCTCCCTTTCCTACCTTGATGGGAAGCCCATACATGAGATAGATAAACCGGCGTTGCTGCTGCCTCTTTCTGGCTTTCTTTCGTCGGAACCAACCAATCAACGTCAACAACATCCGGCCCATTCCTGCACGAAGTGAAATCAGCCTCTAAACTTGAATAGGCAAAGGAGATAGATAAATTTGCACGTGTTAAGCTAGGGGACAACTAAGTAAGTCGTCTATCTTTGTATTAAAGTGCTCTTTCAAGATCAGCTGCTTAAGCCACTGCTGAAGCATGCCTTTCAGCGTTACCAACAACATCTACCTAGCCCGTTTCCCTTTCTATTCCATACAGGATAGGCTGACCAAAGGATACTTTTTATTCTCTTTCCGTTTCAATATCCCTATCTTGGGGAGGACTTCGGCTGCGGAACTGTGGTTGGCATGTTGTTAATTCTCTCGAAGATTCTAGGCTTGGTAACTCCTAACGCGAGTCAACACCAGCCCAGCATTCTCTTCATTCCGGGGATCGTCTTTAATGGAAGGGGCGGGAAGTGGCCTTGTCTTATCTGATACTAAAGTAAGTGATGCAGACAGGCATACCACTTATATGGCGTGTGTCATTGGGCGAACTCCTGCAAACTGAACTTCCTTAGAGGATGGGATATGATTAATGCCAAGGAAAGCTGTCCAATCACAACTATGTAAATTGATCTAAGATCTTGTCAGTATGGCTTGGAGCGTACTCTTCTTCACCAGCAGGAAAGGCATCGAAGAAGTCATAATGCTTGCCTCATCTATCGTCAACGAATGAAGGCATAGCTGCTGTTGATTCCGAACCAAGCTCAGAACAACTAGATGACTCCGGAGCGGGAGATGCCCGTACTCTCGATGCTCTACTACTACATAAGATAAGTAGTTCTTCCTTTGGTTTTCTGATCTCGGGCTAAGTGCTTCTCGGTAAACAGCCTACGCCTACGCTCACGAGCCACTCACGAATCCATTTTCTTGCTCCTATGAGTATAGGAGCGCACTTTGCTGCAAACGAAGGAGAATCCTTTAGGAGCGCACTTTGCTGCATATGCTAATATCGGAGAATCCTTTTTCTTGCTCCTAGCGCTGCCACTATCACCTATGCAGCTGCCATCGCCTACCCCTGCTTTCGAAAAAGAGGTAGGTTCGTCCAACCGATCGAAGGTGGGCTACGGAGCTGTATCTAAGCAATCGAATTCCACAGATCATTCTGATTGGTTTTAGCCATGAACTCTCTTGGCAAAGTCAGGATCATCTTGCAATCCACCTACGAAAAGCAAGACCTCAATCTACGTTCTGACCGGTAAGGCCAATCTATCTCAATCAATTCCCTATTCCGATCATCAGCAAAGGAAGTAGCTCCCTGTTCACCAACAGACTAACAAGTGCGAGTACAACTACTAATACCTCTAAGCGAACAAAATGCTCCGGCAAGCTTGCATGACATGAATTCACCCGCTGATTCAATTCATATGTGTTGTCACAACAGAGGCCTTGCTAGGTCAGACAAGGCCTAGAGATATCTTTCTTTCATGGAAACTGCCTAATCCTTGCTTTGCTGGGAACCATACTTAGAATTCAAATGCTTTTATCTGACTCTCCGATTTTGGTCTAGCTAAGAGCGTAGCTCTCTCGGACCTACCAAAGCACTTCCTCACTTCGACCCACCTCCCTCTTAGAAAAGACCCGATAGATAGCAGCTACCTAAGGCGCTTACCCTACTCCTACTCCAACTAGTACAGCTAGCGCCTCGAACTAATCACATGCTGATCCCGGACTGACTCAAGGACCAAGACCTCCTGCCCTTCTCTTTTGCCTTAAGAACTGTCCATTGCCTTTGGACGACTAAGTCAGCTCTACCCATATCCTTATCTAGTCTCGTGGTCGTGAGAGAGAGGAAAACAACGCTCTCTTAGCAAGAGCAAGAGTAACTAGCGAATCTATTTAAAACAAATTGAGTGGTTGTTCGCTTCCTTTCTTCAACAAGGCAGCAGGAGAGCAGCTTCTCTTTCTTTCCAGCCGAAAAGAAGGACATTGAATAGTCTCAGGGGTTCTTCCTTCAAATCGGTCAAATGCTTTCTATGGTGAGCCAATCTATCACAAGGGGTCCTAAACTGGCGCTAGAGGCCACGGCATCATTCGTGTGGCGGTCATCGATCCCGTCTTGCGGCGGCTGTCCATTCTTCTCTAGTCGGGCCTTTCTTCAGCGCTTAGAACAAAGCTCAGGGGCCTTCTGTCGAGGTCTTGGATCCTGCCTTTGGATTATTTGGTAGTACACAATCCCTGGTCGATATACCATGTTTCAACTGCAGAGTATCCGATCCACTACTAAGTGGACTTTCAAGCCCAATCGCTAAGAAGGCTGGGTGCGATAAATAAGTATTCAGTCGTGAAATCCTTCGAAGGTAAAGGCGAGAGAAAGATCGTATGAGAAGAAATGAGAAATGAAACCATTACAGGTGACAACCTATTGGACGGGGTTTGGGGCACTTGTCCCTCTGAAAATGGTGCTTCGGCGGCTGGACGATAGCTTGCCGGCTAGCTCCCTTGATCTATCTATCCATGTATGTGTACGGAAGCGCCTCCCACAGCACCAGTAGCGGGCAGATCGCGTACCATGACTTAGCAAGAATGCCCTCTGAGAGTGAATAAGAATGCATCTTTTGGTCCCTCAACATCACGCACGATGCCAGCTTTGTTCGTGCTCTTTTTCTATATCCAATTGGCCTATGTGGATAAATCTATGGAATGATAAGAATTCGGCTGAAGGGGCACACGGTCAGCCGCGGGAAGCGCTTTCTCTCCTATCTTATCCCATCAATCTGTAGTCGAGCCGTCACCTCGATCATGTCGCTTATCCTTTTTTCCAACCCGGACCGTGTCGTCGAGCACCAGCGGTCAGTTCCCAGGTCAGTCGTCGCATCCACCACCGGATATTCTCCTATATAATCTAAGGCACCGGTCTCGCGTACACCAGTGGAAGCAGGCAGCCTTGCAGCTAAAAGAGCTATCACGTAAAAGAGCTATTAAGCAAACTCTCTGGTCCTGGGTGTAAAACCACGAACAGAACAGCAAGAAACTCGCTCGATCTGGCACCCCCGTTCAATGTCTTTGACTCCCCTTGATCCCCTAAGGTTGTTCTTGCTGCTTACCAAGCACCTATTAACTCCAAAGAGAAGGATTCTCAGCTTCATTAGTTGCTTTCCGTACCGTCGGGATGCTCTGTCCCTTAAATTGCACAAACGCAAACAGCTACACCGATGGGATCCCTTAACTGAGGACATCAAAGAGCCTAGAATCCATAGCAGCAAGGCCGATTTAGTAAGCACATAAGCCCGTATTTCCATTTTATTTAACGGATCCCCGCATGGTTTCTTTTCTTTGAATGCTGTCCCTTTCTGTAGAATCCCCTGCTATTGAATCCGCTCTTACAGAAGGAGTTGTGAAAGAAGCTTGAGTTTCCGGTGTTCTTGTTGAGTTCATAGCCGCTGTTAGAGTGATCGTAGCAGCTGTGAGAAAATCAGTTGTCGCGAGATCGGTTGTTCACGTATCAGCGTACTAATCCTAATGCGACGAATGGGAGTGATGGCATAGAACTTGTGCTGTTAAAGTTGCCGCTTCTAGTGCTTTCTTGTTGTCGGAAGAGAGGTGGCATAAAGAAGATGGCATTCCTAGTGGAAGCTTTGAAGGACCGGTACTATTGAATAAAGAACTGCTCTTCTCTTGGTCTATCCGCTGTGATTGAATCACTAACCGCAGTTGTGCTAGAAGAAGCTCTTCTTGTTCTCGAATCAGCTGTGGGGATTTTTTTCTCTATAGATGCGGGGTTAGCACTTTCCTGTTTTACTTTGACCCTCGCTACGACCCTGCTTGACCGCTATGCCCCTTCTCTTGCTTGAGAATGCACTGCTTGCTGCAAGCGTAGGAAGAATGCTGAGTTAATGTCCGAGCAGGGTGAATCAATAGGAATCGAAGCGATGAACTAGGATCCTCTAATATGTCAATTATGCTCTTTGAAAGAAGCAAATGGACAAAGCCTTTTTGCCTTGATTACCACCCGACCTGATTACCCTCATCGAGCAGGAAGTAGACCAGCCGTCGGAAGCGCCTATTCGAATTGGAAAGCTAGTGTGGCCAATGTGTCACTTATTCTTCGTACTCGACAGAGAATTTAAGGAATTGTTGTTCAGGTAATCCGTCTGAACAAAGCAAAGTGGAAAAACCCTTTTTGAACTAGCCAAGGAAGGAAAGGTCCGATACAAAAGAAAGGCGAGGCTTAACGATTTAGAATATAGCTGTTGAGGTGGGACTTGTTCCCCCGGGGCGGGGTATATGCCCGTAGCTTTCTTCTGTCACTTCTTTCAGATCAATGAAGTTGAAAAGTCATAGAGTAAGGGACGGGAAGCTACTCTTGTTCATCATGCTTTGTATTCTCTATCGCTTGGGAATAAACGATCGCGATGTAGCAGGGTCGTGATAACTCTCTTCAAGCGGATCAACAAAGGCGAGATCAGCTCACTTGCCCACCGACCCGTCTCTTATATGATGAAACTAAGTCCATCAACTATATAAGAAGAGGAGACAGAGAGGTAGTAAGTTGCCCGCTTGTAGCAAGTTCTTACAGGACGTAGCTAAACCTTCCGAGGGACATCCTTCTATGTCAAAGAAATCTTACCCCACAATGCCAGTAGTTGATAACCATTATACGGATTAAGCCCGAGGCTTGGATAACAGATCTTAATTCCAGTATAAGCAGTGGATCTCTACTAAAGAGGGTAAGCGAGACATAGCCCAGAAGCTCATGCACAGATTGACGAGGAGATGTACAGAATGAGCATTTCCAAACTCATGTTTAACCACGAGGGGAAAAGACCTAGTTGAAAACAAGAAAAAAACCGGTGCCCCGATTAAGAGGACATTGAATCAACGGTTAGCTAGGTCGTTAGAATCGTTACGGAGATTCACCCTACCCGCTTCCTCCGGTAGGGCCGTCTTCCAGGGTTCATCCTATAGCTACTTAGGATCCGATCTATAGCGCGCCACCCAATTACGGCTACCAGCAGCGGTCAAGCTAGCAGCAGATACTTTATGCATTCCGGGAGAAAGAAAGCAAGTGGTCGAAGATCTTATTTTTGTGCTGGAACTAGTTGTGCTCCACCTATTACTATAAGACCGCCAAAGGACGGGGATGAAAATGACAAGAATAGTGGCTTGGGACCCCGAGTGACCCAGCTACATCAACGGTTCGAAATCAGTTACTTGTAACAAATCCAGATACAACACAGAAGTAGATCCTTTAGATTCTATTGATCCCGGTGATCCAGTCCCATTTGATTTTCGGAGTAGACCTTGCTGTAGAGCCGGTTCTGTCGCCTATGAGCTTCTGTGGCCTATGAGCGTATCATAGCAATAGTATATTCGCTTCTGTGGCGTATGAGCTTCTGTCGCCTATGAGCTTCTGTTGCCTATGAGCTTCTTTGGTGTATGTTCTTTCTCTCTTTTTTTGTTTTTTCAGCTTCCGGTTGTAGCTGCTTTTCTTTTCAGCATAGAAGCTTCTGTTGCTCCTTAGCCGTATTCGCTTCAGCAAGAAAACGCAATTATTTAGTAAAGGGCGTGAAGCAAGAAAACGTATGCAGCAAGAAAACGTATGCGCGTGAGCAAGAAAACGCCCTATATATGTAAAGGCTAACGCTATTAACACGAACTGGGGCTTTCGCGGTAGTACAGTACGCTCACCCGTTGCTTGTTGCTATACGGCTTTCGCGCTAGGCAGCAAGAAAACGCAATTCGTCTTAAACGCGTTACTAACGCACTTAGGCTTTCGCGCTAGCGCGCTCTACCGTTGCTTGTTCCGTTGCTTGTTGCTATACGGCTTTCGCGCGTTAGCGCTCACCCGTTGCTTGTTGCACTTAGGCTTTCGCGCTAGCGCGCTCAGGAGTTGCTTGTTGTATTAGCTTTCTATCTTTTCAGCATAGAAGCTTCTGTTGCTCCTTAGCTTCTGTTGCGTATTAGCTTCAGCAAGAAAACGCAATTCGTCTTAAACGCGTTACTAACGCACCTTACGTTTATTGAATGGGGCTTTCGCGCTCTACCGTTGTTTGTTGCGTATTAGCTTTCGAAAGCTGATCTTAAGTGAGGTCGACTCTCAACTATCATTGCCACGATTTGTTTTTTAGCGTATATAAGAAGCTTCAATTCATCGAATCGCCTCATGTACGGAATAGGCATCAAGAAGCTAGGGTCCAGTAGTGCCTCGCAATCATGGTCAGGTACCTTGTGTACGATCTGCGTAGGCCGGTCAACCACTGGTGTAAGATCCATTCCAAGCTTGAGGTTGTTTATGAGGGATAGTTATTCTCGGCCGCAGTTATTTAGGTGGTCTTCATTGCTAATTGATTTCTCGCTATCTGACTGATAAAGGTGGTCCGGAAGCAGAATCTCTCCCAGCAAGACGAGATCTAGGGCTAGGTCTCTCAGTAATGGACTTTCTTGAACAAGCAATGCCCAAGTACTCCCATGCCTTTTCTTGGTTAGACCAAGCCAGCCAACCGTTCGTTCCTACAAGTCTTTTTTCATTTTTAGAGCAAGAAGCGGAACTACACAAAAAAAAAGTGTAATCATGGACTTTCTCGTCTCTGATTACATATTCTCCTTGGGTGTACCTTTATCTATAGCCCTTTTAGTCGCCTTTCGAGCCGGTAAAATAGCCGGCGAGATCAATTCCCTCAATCTCGAGGAAAAGGTAGATTGTTTAGCTATAAGTGCGCTTCAAGAGAAAATAGTGTCCCAACTATCAATTCTCTTGAGAGTCTATAGGGACACTACTGAGAATGTAGCCTTACCATTAGGAGTCAATCTACAAGAAGTTGCCGCACGTAGTTTTTTTCACAACGAGAGCATTCAATGGCTAAACGCCATCCATTTAGACCTTGTCAATCAGGGCACGCAGAGTCCCCACTTTGCCCAAGCTCTGGAGTTAGTGCTTTCGTTCATAAGGTAGAGTTTTTTTTTCTATCAGCAGCGGCATTACTCTTTATAAGCATAAAGTCAATAATAGTCATTTCTTAAACCAAAATTCCGCATTCAAACCATTTCTATGTAATTCATTTCATTGACTTTGAAAATGATTATTATTGACTTATCGTATTTTTGCCCCTGCCATTATTGTATACTATTTGAGTTTCGTTGCTGGTTTTTTGGACGTTTTCTAGGATCCGAAGGAACCGCTCTTCCTTCTTTTTACTCCCTCTGAGATTTTGTTTTACTTTTTTAATTTAAATCTTTTTTTTATCATTCTCTTTTTTTTATCATGCGTTTGTCTTTGTTTTCCTTTTTTCTCTGTGCTTCTAATGAATTCCATTCTAATTTCTCATGTTTCGGGTGGGCAAGTCTTAAGAAAGGAATAGCAGAAAAGGGAAGTTTCGAATTTCTATCAAAGTCAAAGTCAAGATTCATCGACTAAAGACTCAAAGAAAGAACAAAGAAAAAGAAATCATGTTAGAAGGAGCCAAATTAATCGGTGCTGGAGCTGCTACAATTGCTTTAGCAGGAGCTGCTATTGGTATTGGAAACGTGTTTAGTTCTTTGATTCATTCCGTGGCTAGAAATCCATCATTAGCAAAACAATTATTCGGATATGCCATTTTAGGCTTTGCTCTAACCGAAGCTATTGCATTGTTTGCTTCAATGATGGCCTTTTTAATCTTATTTGTCTTTTAATTAATTCATTTTTTATCTTGTCTTCAAGCCCAGGGCGAAAGGCGAATGCCGAAGGCGGCTTGATATCCCCTCCCAACCGTCTGCCGCCCCACCTCCAGAGCCGGGGACTCTGTTCCTCTTCCCGAGAAGAAAGTGCTGCACTTTGGTTTTCAAAAATGTGAGCTAGCTGTAAATGAACTACTGGGACTTGATCATGCGCCTCTTTAGGCCATGTAAGTAGGCAGCTTGGGCAACCGAGTCCAGTCCACCCCGTGCCGGGCTCTTCTTGTAGACAAGAGAGCTACCCATAGGTCTAGGTTTCGAAAGAACTAATCGGAATCAGAGGCCCTCTCCTTACGTATTAAGAGATCGCCTTCTTTCATGTGTTAAGCATTTCACATCGTGAGCTTAGTAATCCGCTATCTCATGAAAAGCAGACTCTAAATACGGGCTTTTGCCACTCAAAAAGAGATGTTTTGCTGACATTCCAAAAAAGCATACTTTACGATAATAGCTAAAAAACTGCCAAAAAAAGCTTTTCATTGAAAAATCCCGGGAAAACGCAACGCAATTGGAATCAGGAGCTTCCGATCCCATCTATTTGAAAAACGGAAATGGACTTGCCTTGATAGATAAAGTCGGAGTACAATCAATCCCGGGAAAACGCAAGATGAATAAATCGTTATATCGGTGCAAGGCAGGAAAAAGAAGTTAGCCAGAATAAGAAGGGTTGACCTGTCCATATCGCATTCCCAACCGGAGAGGTTGCCTTTGGACATACCCTAACTCTAACTTGACAAGTTTTCGCTCAGGTGCGCATACAGTCTTATAGACTACACCAATACAGAGGATTCGAGAGAGGAGCGATAAAACCAAAAGTGCTCTAGCCAGAACCATGTTTCAGCCATAGCCCTCTCTTGTATAGGAGTACATTTGATTGAAATTCTTATATAAGCGCTGAGTTGATAAGAGATTCGCGAACAAGCAACTAAGCTAATGTAATGGCATCCGTGACAGATTCATTCACCAAAGCGATTGACCGATACAGAACGCGATTGATTTGATTCCACCGATTAGCGTTACCCGATTGCCACAGATACGGATTCCCGAGCAGGGAAGGAAGAGATAGACTAATACAGTTCCATTAAGAAAAAAGGCATAGCATATGCCTTTACTACTGATGCATCCGGCTCTCGATCTAGAGCTACTGGTTCAACAACTGCTATTGGCGGTTGTAGTGGTGCTTCAATAACAGAGGAAATAGCATTGCCAATATCAAAAGCGTCATCGACTGCTGGTGTGGGTTTACTGGTCTTCTTACTGGTCTTGACTATGCCCTGCGCTTAGCTTCTATAAGATCTGTACTTTGATATGCTACTGTTGGTACTCGTACTGTCACCCTCGTATCTGCTGGATATGGATAACAATCTTTGCTCTCTACTGGTTATGCTTAAGGAACTGTAACTTAGTCAACTGGTTCTTCGTTAAAAAACTGGATAAAGGACGTAATGCTATTGGTACTAATTTAACACCTTCCCAAAGGGATCAATGGTATACCGGCTGATTAGAAGAGGGCAGAACTTTATTGCTCAAGTTGAGTTTCGTTAGGGCGCTATAGGAGTACATTTGTCTACGTCACTTTAGAGGTGGGCCTTGGCTCGATTCCGAAGTCATGGGAGAAGGGCGGTATCCTAATCTATCTTTTCTCCTAGGATCGAGAGACCATTTAGCTCTTCATGCCTAAAGCCTGACGATCGGAGCTTGCCTTTCGCATTCATTCGGTGTTACGTGATTGTCATAATCCATCTCTTTCGGTCAGCATCCTGGAGGAAGAGTTCGCTTAATCAGAATCAGATGGAGCATCAGAATCGGCATAAGCTCAGGTTGTTGGATCCGGGTTCTTCATGCCATGAAGACCTGCCAAGCCGAACTAAAGCTCCACAACCCGTTCAACCCTTCTCGTCCTGACTTTGCTTTCAATAGTCCGCCTCTGAATGAAAACGCTTTCACTCGCTCCATTTACGAAGGCCAAAACAATAGATGTAGTGAAATGGGCCATTCCAGCCAGGAGCTCATTTCCCTGATCCGAATTGCCATACTTACCATACTTATGGAGCATCTCCGGAGTCATATAGACTCAGTTTCTCAATCCAAAGAGGAAACAAAGGCTCTTGAGGCCGCAATATTGTATACTAGCTTCTCAGATTCAGATGATTTTCATTAAAGGGCAAATGCTAGGCTGCTAGGACTCTGGCGATAACCAGGATCCTAATTGTGCGACCTCGTTACCCGATCCTTTCGCCTCCCTTCTCCGCGCTTAGCCGGGGATGCATAATTTTTTAGATCCGGGGGGAAAACTTAACTGAATCCAGTGGTTCTTTCACCGCCGTCTAAAGATGGGGGAGCTGTCCAGCCATAGGAAAGCTAATGGGAACCCGAAGATTTGTCTTTTCTTCATGCTACGCGCTAAGCAAAGAGTGGGGGAGTGAAACCTAATTGAGTCGTTTAGTAGGTTGCCTTTATCATCATTGTCAAGAGTCTCCCGATTCCGAAATAGGGATCGGGGGTTCACCCGCACTAGCTGTAACATCCGTTCCTGTAGACTCAGGCTATGCTGATGATACTGATTCATCCCCGGGGAATTCCTCCATTCATTAGATTATCAGAGCCAGTTGACAAGGCATAAATTCATTGATCTGCTGGATGGGCTACATAACAAATATAGTAGTAACGCCAAGCAAATTCCTTTCTCTTCGATAGGTAAGCCCCTAGAAATGAGACGGGCGAATTGGATGCCCACACAAAAGATTTCTTTGCTGTGGCACTTTCCGAACTTACTATCCGGATAGCGATCATAGATCCGATGATAGGTGTCATCATGTCGAACTTCGACCAGGGCTTCTCTTCTCTTAATGACCTTGACGCAACGATGGATTCTGATACCGAACATAGAGTTCAACCCACGAGCTGGTCCTTTAATTCTTTTTCTAGTCCTCAGCTTCCGAAGAAAGCGGAGGCTTTGCCAACTGATGAATGGATAGCCTATTTATTTCAGTTAAACGAAGGCGAAACCAATCCAGACGGTGCTGGTTCAGAAGAAACTGGACGTTTTCAATCCGTCCGGCGAACACAATGCTAGAGAAAGAGGCCTCCTCGTAGGGCCACTTAGTCCTAAAGATTCTGGACAACCGTAGGGAGATGCCCCATCGCCCTACTAAAAAGAGATTATTTCCTCTTGGCAGTCTAACGATCTCCTTTCCCTGTCAATTCCATGATATGAGCCCCTTCCCAGTCCAGTAGGAGATAGGCGCTGCTTTTTGTAAGACAACCGAGTCCCGCAGACTCGAGATCGTATCCCGGAATCCTAACCAGGATGGCTTTATAAATGGCCTATATAGTCAAAGCTACTACTCGAGTTCGTATGCAGAAGAAAGCAATTCCGGTAACGGAGTAGCCGACCCGGTGAGCAGCTATTCTTCTCTTTGTTTATGGCCCTATGAACCTAAAGAGGAGTTAACAGCCCCAATTTAAGCAGATCTATTCATGCAGTGTTATCCGCGGATAGCTAGCTGAGTGCGAGGCGCCCCTATTATAGGGTAGAGCCACCCTGGCAATAAAAGAAGTGCAGAGTCAAAGCCTCCTCTGTTCTTGGTCCTGCGTATAACTTAGCAGCACAGTAAACGCTTTTTTCTTTAGCAAAGTCCCCCCGACCGGAACTCCGAGGGTCTTTTCCATTTGACAAACCAACAAGTGATTAAGTCCCTGAACATTCTGGATCAACGGGAGCCACTTCCCTCTCTTGAAATTCTCTTGCCTTTCCTGCTGATGCGCAAGATAAAAAGAAAGAACGAACTCAGTTTCAATCTCAAATAGAGGATTCCCAAGGTTCTTCTTATATCAAATAGTTTTTAACGCTACTATCCTCAACTAAAGAATAACCCGTTGCAGAACTAAATGCTCGTGGATTAACTTTCGGAGAGGAGCGTAAAGTCATATGAGAGAGAAGCGATAACATGAATTACAGCGCTTATAGACAGAAGTGCTATCTTATTGCGTAAGTAAGAGTAGAATAGAAGGTAGTCTCATAGAGTAGCGAAAAGGATCCTAAGAGCATCGAGATCGCATTCCGATCAACAAGGCGGCAGGGCCAATGTGACAGCAATAGTACCCAAGAGCATACACGTATGCGGGGTCGCTGTCCGGTATCCTTCGGACGCTGTACGAGAGAAATGAGATTTCAATGCTCTCATACCGCATAGAAAGAAATGACAAGACAGACAACAGAGAGCTAATTGAGTCAGTTAAAGGAATAAAAGCCTTTATACTAGTACCTGCCATACTTAACTGAAACTGAAAAAGAGAGATGAGAAATACCTTACTTATAGGAGTAGAATTCGTATAACTGGCTAATCAGAACACTAAATCTCTAGTTATTGCCATCTTTAGCACTCAGGATTCACATAAAATGAGAGCAACCAGCTGTCATCTGTGTTGTATTCTGTATTCTATTATATAGATTCATATTGAGACCTTGAGCCAACCGGTTCCAGATAGGACCAACCGCGAGCTTTATTAGGAGTATTTGGAGCACCTGTTCTGCCAAGAAGCAAGGATCTTTCGCGCGGTGGCCACCCCCAGCTGCACCTGTCTTAAGCTAGAGGTTCACGCCGACCGAGTCCATGATCTCTTTCGGGTGCCATAGCTTGGCTTGCAGCCTGGGTGACTAAGAATTAGAGTAGAGTCCGCGCAATCATTGCAGGGACTAGAAATCAGACGAGCAGATAGATAGGAGCCCCAGTGTCGTGAGACCGGGCTGAGTGCGGCTAGCCAATGCAGAAGTGGGTTTTGGTTCCGATCACCTAAAAGCAAGTGTGGGCCCTTCGATGGGAGTATGTGCCCGTCGATGATAGAAGAACCTAACGGAAATAGACCAAACAAAATCTCAAAACAAATGCTTACCTTATGCAGAAGATACGTTGTTAAGCCTTTAATTATAGTTCTTTTTTTATTCATTCCTTTTATACTTGATTCTTGACATTGATCCAGGTAGCGCTTTTTTCAATCCTTTATGTTAAAAGTAGGCCCCCGAGCTTTCGCGGAGATGTTCCGCTATGTCGGATGCTCAGAGGCTCTGAGCGCCATTGTCTTGATCTTTTCGACCTACTTCCTTCCGGTCTTGTTGTTGGAGGGGGGCGAACCACCAATCACGAGGCCAGCGCCTGGAGGCAACGAGGGGAGTGGTCCTGACTCCGTGGTGGTGAGCGTGATGGTGGCTCCTTCGGGCTCCGCGCCAGTGTCTTCGGGTGGGCAAGCACTTCCTCTTCCGGCCCCTTCCGGCTCCTGGGTGGAGGATTCCCGCGAAAAAAATATTCTTTTAGAGGACAAATATCACTTAGGATCCGCCCAATCAACTAATTCGACGAACATTAGCAGCCCATCTGTGAACTTCGCTGGGCTGGCTCCTGAATCCCCTACACCACATCGCGCTGAATTGCAGAATTTGCTTACTCAACTTATTAAAAAGTAATTGAGTCGGAAAAAAGAAGCTGCTTCTCTGGATCGGTCTTCATTCACTATCCAGAAATGATAGAATTACACAAGAGTATCCCTATTCTCTTTGTCGGTCGATAATGAAAAATGATTTAGAAATCGACGCAGAGACAAATGCTGGCGAACTTCGCTATTATATAAATACCCTTAGAGAGGATCCTAAATTGGTCAGGGACCTTATAAAAGAACACCTGCCGCCAAAAAATAAATAAAAGGGGAAGGGACGAAAGAGATTTTTATGGATTTCGAGTGACTTTTTCTTATTGTTTGGCATTATTTTTTTTTTCATTGAGAAAATGTAGATGGATCTGGTAATTGGTCTGTTCCGATGAAGTTCTCAAATATGGGTTGAAAGGTAA